ATTGATAAAGAAAAAGAAGATGAAATAATTACAATGGATTTAAAATGAAAACTTATTCTTAGGTAAATCAATTGCGAAATGCTTCTGTAGAGTGTCCGATATCTCTTTTACATCTTCTATGCGAAAATATTCAATTCTCATAAGATCTTCTTGATTCTTACTCAAAAGGTCCAGCAGTGTATGTATATTGGACTTTTTGAGACAATTATAGGTCCTGGAAGGTAATTCTGATTGGTCAATAAAAATACATTTCAATGGAATTTCTTTTTTGTTTTTCTTTAGATTAGTTAATCTATCTTGAAAAGTAAAAAGGGGTAGAGTAAACCTGTTTTTATTTTCTTTGAAAGAAATGTCCTCTTCCTCCGCATGTAGAAAAGGAATAAATAAATCAATCAAATTACGAGAAGCTTCATAAAGTGCTTCTTTAGGAGTTAAACTTCCATTCGTCCATATTTCTAGAAAAAGTATCTCCTGTTTTTCATCTCCATTCCCATAAGAATGAATACTATGATTCGCATTTCGAACAGGCATAGATACAGCATCTATAGGATAACTTGCATCTTGAGAGTTAGTTGTTGGTTTCGTACGATATCCGCAATCTCTCTTGATTTGTAATCCAATACACAAATTCATTGGTTCTGTCAGGTTAGCTATATGTTGTGTTGTGTCAACTATTTCCACAGAAGGTGGTGAGATGATATCTTGAGCGGTTATGTATTTAGGGCCCCTGACACAAATGGATGCGTCTCTAACTCCATATATATTACTTCTCAATACTATTTCTTTCAAATTTAGTAAAATTTCCTGGACCGATTCTTCAATACCTACTATCGTAGAATATTCATGCGGCACCTTCTCAGATTTTGCACGTGTGATACATGTCCCTTCTATTTCTTCAAGTAAAGCCCTTCGCATGGCAATACCTATGGTATCGGCTTGACCTTTCATAAGCGGGGACAGAATGAAACGACCATAATAAAGACGCTTACTGTCTATTCTTGATTCAACACACCTCCACTGTAGTGTTCGAGTGGATCCTACTACTTCCTCTCGAACCATACTATACTAATTTGATCAGATCATTGAATCGTTTATTTCTCTTGAAATCTGTTTTTTTCTTATTTCTACACACGTCTTTTTTTAGGGGGTCTACATCCATTATGTGGTATAGGTGTTACATCACGTACGAAACTTAGTAGTATACCACTTCTACGAATGGCTCGTAATGCTGCATCTCTTCCGAGACCAGGACCTTTTATCATAACTTCTGCTCGTTGCATACCCTGATCGACTACCGTACGAATAGCCTTTATGGCGGCCGCTTGAGCAGCATAGGGTGTCCCTCTTCTTGTGCCTTTGAATTTGGCAGTACCCGCGGAGGCCCAAGAAACCACCCGACCTCGTACATCTGTAACAGTTACAATGGTATTGTTGAAACTTGCTTGAACATGAATAATTCCTTTTGGTATTCTACGTCCATTCTTACGTGAACCAATTCTTGGTATAGCTTTTGTCATATTATCTCATAAATATGAGTCAGAAATATACAGAAAAAAAAGATACGGAAATATCCATTTCATGTTAAAATAAATCCTTTTTTTATCCTTCCTTTAGAAAGTTATTTTTTAGAAAGGTTATCCTTGTCTCTGTTTATGTCTCGGATTGGAACAAATCACTATAATTCGCCCGCGCCTACGGATCAGTCGACATTTTTCACAAATTTTACGAACGGAAGCCCTTATTTTCATATTTCTTATCCCTTACCTAAATTTTGAATCTATTCCCTGGAAGAAAATAAGTCTCTTGATTTTTTTTAATTGTATTGCCGTGAAAGGAATGCTTAAAAAATCACCTAATCGTTCGAATCTTTGTTGCGAAGCCTATAAATTATACGTCCCCTGGTTGAATCATAACGACTTACTTCAATTTTTACTTTATCCCCGGGGAGTATCCGTATAAAACTGCGCCGGATCCTCCCTGAAACATAACCTAGAATTACATCTTCATTATCTAAGCGGACCCGGAACATACCGTTGGGAAGTGATTCAGTAATTAAACCTTCATGAATCAATTTTTGTTCTTTCATTCCAGGTAACCTCCTTGAAGTTTCAACTAATGGAGGAAGAGTTATATAACTCACTTTTCCTCTCTATTTCACAAATAGGAAGAAAATTAAGATACCAGAGGAGAGGGATCACCATATATATAACAAAAGTTCGCCTCCAATTTTTTCTCGTCGAGCTTCTCGATCTGTCATTATACCTCGAGAAGTAGAAAGAATTACAATTCCTATTCCACCTAAAATCTTAGGAATTTGTTGATAGTTGGAATAAATTCGTAAACCAGGTCGGCTAATACGCTTTAAAATAGTTCTATGTATTCCTTTCCTAGTCTTTCTATATCGCAGAGTTAAAACCAAGAAATATTTGTTACCTTCCTGATGTTTACGAACGTTTTCAATAAAACCTTCTCGTAGAAGTATTTTTACAATATTTTCGGTGATATTAGTGGATACTATTCGAACCGTTCCCCTTTTATCTATGTCAGCATTTCTTATAGAAGTTATCATATCGGAAATAGTGTCCCTACCCATGACGAACTATAATTTTTGGTGCCTTTTCATTTTGATATAATCAACATGTTTCCTTTTTCTTTGTTTTTTTTTTCATTTTATTTTTTTTTTTTAAGTTTTCATTTTTAAGTTTAAAGTTTATTTATTTAATTTAAAGTTTTTTATTTATTTAATTTAAAGTTTATTTAAAGTATATAATTCATTATTATATTATTATTTTTTTTTTTTTTTTTTTTTAAGTATATGCGTGAGACACAATCTACTAATCTATGAAATTTGATCTATTTTAGATGTTCTGATATATCATAGTTTCATCTAGTAGTAATTATAATACCTCGGGAGCCAATGAAACTATTTTAGTAAAATTCAACTGTCTCAATTCCCGAGCGATTGCACCAAAAACTCGAGTTCCTTTTGGATTTCCTTCGTGATCAATGACAACCGCAGCATTATCATCATATTGTATTATCATGCCGTTGTTACGTTTGAGTTCTTTACAAGTACGTACAATTACAGCTCTAATAATTTCTGATCTTTCTAGTGGCATATTTGGCACTGCTTCTTTGATTACAGCAACAATAACGTCACCAATATGAGCATACCGATGATTACCAGCTCCTATGATTCGAATACACATCAATTCTCGAGCTCCGCTGTTATCCGCTACATTTAAAAGGGTCTGAGGTTGAATCATATCATTTTATTGGAATCCATTTTTTTAATGCAAAGGATGAAGGAAAAAAGAAATATTTTCTGTCCAGAAAAAAACTTGCGGTCGTTTTTTCATCCTCAATACACCGTTTAGTTCTACATCTCTATCCTGACGAATTGAGTTCGTATAGGCATTTTGGACGCCGCTAGCGAAATAGCTGCTCTGGCTACAGTTTCTGATACTCCGCCCATTTCATAAAGTATTCGACCCGGTTTAACAACGGATACCCAATATTCGGGGGACCCCTTCCCCGAACCCATACGTGTTTCCGCAGGTCTTACTGTAATAGGTTTGTCGGGAAATATACGTACCCATATTTTTCCACCACGACGCGCATATCGTGTCATTGCTCTTCGCCCTGCTTCTATTTGTCTAGCTGTGATCCAAGCAGGTTCAAGTGTCTGAAGAGCATATTTGCCGAAACAAATATTATTGCCTCGACAAGATATTCCCTTCATTCTCCCTCTATGTTGTTTACGAAATCTGGTTCTTTTGGGGTTATAGTTGATGGTTGTTTCTTAATTCCATCTCTACTGCAGAACCGGACATGAGAGTTTCCTCTCATCCAGCTCCTCGCAAATGAAAGGATTCAATGAAAGAATTCAATAATATTACGTATACACGTGTATTTAATATTAAATTTAATAAAATAATACACTAAGACATTTATTGATATTGAATTTTTTATTGTTATATTTATTATTTTTTATTTTATTTATTATATATTTATTATAATTTTATTTATAATTTTATATTTTTTATTTATTATAATTTTATTTATAATTTTATATTTTTAATTTTATATAATTTTATTTATTATATATATATTTTATATATATATTTTTATATTTTATATATATATTTTTATATTTTTTTTTTATTTATTATATATTATTATTTTTATTTATTATATATTATTATATATTTATTTATTATATTATTATATATTTATTTTTATTATTTTTATTTATTATATATTATTATATATTTATTTATTATATTATTATATATTTATTTATATTTATTATATATTTATTATTTATATATTTAATATTTTAATATATTTATTATATATATATTTATTATATATTATATTATTTTTATATTATTTTTATATTATTTATTATATTATATATTATTAATTATATATTATTATATATATATATATATATATATATATTATATTATTATATTTATATATATTATATTTATATATTATATTATTATATTTATATATATTATATTTATTATATTTATATATATTATATTTATATATTTATTATTTATTTATATAAATATTATTATATTTATTGTTATATTTATTTATTTATTGTGTTATATTTATTTGTGTTATATTTCTTTATTGTATTGTTATTGTTTTAATTATTGTATTATTGTTGTATTGTTTTATTTTTTCTATTTTTATATTTATATATTTTTTTTTATAATTATTGTTGTTATTGTTATATTTATATAGGTTATATAGGATAGGGAGATGTATATAAGGATAGGGAGATGTATATACGGGATATATAGCTAGAATATTTATATTATGCATATATTATGCATATTTTTAGATATAGATAAGATAATACTTTTTTTATTTTATGTTTTATGTTATGTTTATGATCCTTGATCCTTATTTTGACCCTTATCACTTATCAAATGATGCCAAACCAAAATGTTGTAATATAATTTCAATAAATAAAGGTTTCGCGGGCGAATATTGACTCTTTGCTGTTTTATTCCCAGGTCATGACTTCTCGGAATAAATCAATTTTTTCTCGGTTCGTTCCGCCATCCCACCCAATGGGTTATTCGGATTCGTTTTCGGTAGAATCCTATGCAGTCACAGGTTTCATCGTTCCCATAGCTTCTCCATTAATGGTTAGGCCCGAACTCTACAACGGAGCTTCCATCAAAATATCTTCTCGAGTTAATCTCCTTAGTTTTTATTAACACGAGGCTCTTTATTATTCATATCACTTCACTTTTGCTATGAATATTTATATTCATTCAGTATTGATGCTTTATCACATTGCCTTTTATGAGGTAATTCATAGACCATACATATTTGAATCCTATATCCTATATCATGGATATTTTTGTTCTCTCTTTCTATCATCCTTTCATTTATCTACATCCCTTTATTTTTTTTGCTTCACAACCCATAATCAGATTTTTTATGGAAAAGATTTTAGTTGCTGCAACTATATGATTGATCTACTCATCTCATATAGTGACTGTTTCTTGGGATCTCGACAATACGAAGCAATAAGTTGGTTATTAGTTTATTTTCTTTTTTTTTTTTATTTTTTATTTGAATTTCATTTTAATCCCAATTTCAAATTTGAAACTCTAAAGAAAAGAAAAATTAACGAGTCACACACTAAGCATAGCAATTATAGCGAATGGTCAATCGAATTTTTATTCAACCTTATAGAAATAGAATTAGAATTCTTCGTTTTATTTAACGAAAAAAGAATGAAACAGTTTCTTATTTTTTTGTTGTATGACTGAACAGAATGGCAAGACAAATAAAGGAATATTATTCCCCGTCTACAAATATCCAAATTTTGATGCCTAATACTCCATAGATTGTTCGAATTGTATAGGAACAATGATCAATTTTAGCGCGAATTGTTTGTAGGGGAACCCTGCCCTCTCTGATCCATTCGACACGTGAAATTTCTTTTCCGTCGATCCGTCCTGCAATTTGTACTTGAATCCCTTTTGTATCTGTTTGTTCAGTTAATTCAATAGCTTTTTTAATTGCCTTTCGAAACGAAACTCTATTTTTTAATTGTAAAGCTATATATTCCGCAAGAATATTAGGTTGCCCATAAGGTTTTTCAACTTTTGTGATAATAATGTTGAGTCTCCGGTTCACAGAATGAAATTCTTTTTTTACATTCATCTGTAATTTTTCGATTCCTCGTGTTTGGCCCTCTATTAATAAATTGGGAAATCCAATATGGATTATGACCTGGATCAAATCGATTCTTTTTTGAATTTCTATACATGTGATTCCTTCGAAACCCGAGGATGTTTTCTTATTTTTTTGTACATAGTTCTTGATGCAATTCCGTATTTTTTCATCTTCCTGCAGACCCATGGAATAATTGGGGGGTTGTACAAACCAAAAGGAATGATGATGTTGGGTTGTACCAAGTCTGAAACCAAGTGGATTTATTTTTTGTCCCATATTTTCCTATTATATTTTCTTTCCATCCATATATTTTATTTTACTATATCTTAATATCTTAGATAAGAATAATTTTCATTTAGATTTAGATTTTTAATACAATTGTTATATGACAATTGGGTCTTTTTATTGGATAACTGCGTCCTCGAGCTCGAGGTCTTAATTTTTTGACAATAGTACTTCTATTAATTTTGGCTTCACTAATGAATGAATCGGCTTCGTTCAAACCCATATTATGACTAGCATTTGCTGCTGCAGAATAAACCAATTTTAAAATGGGATAAGATGCTCGATAAGGCATGAGTTCCAGTATCATAAGTGTTTCCTCATAAGAACGCCCGCGAATTTGATCAATTACTCTTTGCGCTTTGAAAACAGATATATTACATATATGTTGAGCGAAAATTTGTACTTCTTTACCCGAACTCGAGTTCTTTATCATAAGGTTATCCTATCCCTCACCAATGGATGGTAAACACGTAATATTACATTTTTTTTTTATTTTCATATTCATAATAATGAATTTTTATTTAATTATAATTTATAATTTCATAATTTACTTATGAACTTAACTTATTAACTTAACGATTAACGACGAGATTTATTATCGTTTCTTGCATGTCTCGCAAAAGTTAGAGTAGGCGCGAATTCTCCCAATTTGTGACCTACCGTACGATCTGTTATATAAATAGGTAAATGTTCCTTTCCATTATGAATAGCGATTGTATGGCCAATCATTGTGGGTATAATGGTAGATGCCCGAGACCAAGTTACTATTATTTCTTTCTCCTCCCTCATGTTGAGTTTTTCCATTTTTGCCGATAAATGATTAGCTACAAAAGGGTTTTTTTTTAGTGAACGTGTCATGTCACAGCGTATTACTCCTTTTTTTTACATTTTTATTTTAAAGATTGGCATTCTATGTCCAATATCTCGATCTAAGTTAAGTATGGAGGTCAGAATAAATACAATAATGATGAATGGAAAAAAGAGAAAATCCTTTAGCTAGAAAAGGGGCGGATGTAGCCAAGTGGATCAAGGCAGTGGATTGTGAATCCACCATGCGCGGGTTCAATTCCCGTCGTTCGCCCATCACATTTTTTCAAATTCAAAAAATTCGATTTTAAATATTCCTATTTACTTTACGGTACGGCGACGAAGAATAAAACTATCACTATATTTTTTCCTTTTCCTACTTCTTCTTCCAAGCGCAGGATAACCCCAAGGGGTTGTGGGTTTTTTTCTACCAATTGGGGCTCTCCCCTCACCGCCCCCATGGGGGTGGTCTACAGGGTTCATAACTACTCCTCTTACTACAGGACGCTTACCTAGCCAACACTTAGATCCGGCTCTACCCAAACTTTTTTGGTTCACCCCAACATTACCCACTTGTCCGACTGTTGCTAAGCAGTTTTTGGATATCAAACGGACCTCCCCAGATGGTAATCTTAATGTGGCCGATTTACCCTCTTTTGCTATCAGTTTCGCTACAGCACCTGCTGCTCTAGCTAATTGTCCACCCTTTCCAAGTGTGATTTCTATGTTATGTATGGCCGTGCCTAAGGGCATATCGGTTGAAGTAGATTCTTCTTTTTTATCAATAAAAACAAACCCCTTCCCAAACTGTACAAGCTTCTTCCAAAGCATACGGCTTTCTAGATGTATATGATGATATCTAGACAGATGGATCTTATATAAATCGTATGATGAAGTACCACATGAGTGGATGTATAGGAATCCAAATCTGCTGAATCGCTCATGTTATGATCTTCTACATCCTAGGTCTCCCCGTTCCGTCATCTGGCTTATGTTCTTCATGTAGCATTCAGACCGAATGACTCTATGAAATTACGTCGATACTTCCACATATTACGGGTAACGTAGGAGACATCTCTCTTTTTCCCCGGGGGGATCTTAATTACCACTGCTTAGCTTTCAATTCGCCTCTGACCATCAAATTAAATGTGAATAACCCGTCCTCCTCTCTTTGAAACAAGGGGCGCTTCCGGTTCTGTGCGTGCTTCAAACAATTTAATTTTGTCTTCTCCATATTACCATATCTCTAGAGTCAATAATTTTCTATGAGGAACTACTGAACTCAATCACTTGCTGCCGTTACTCAACAGTTTTCTGTTGAGGTCTATCCCGTAGAGGTACTCAAATTGGATCAGTGATCGATTTCTAGGTTTCGTCGTAAACCTAATTGGTTACTTCCAATTACGTAAATCAATAGTTCAAACCGCACTCAAAGGTAGGGCATTTCCCATTGATATAGGAACTTCTGTACCAGAAACAATGGTATCTCCAATTATAGCCCCTCTGGGATGTAAAATATATCTCTTCTCACCATCCCCATAGTGTATGAGACAAATGTATGCATTTCGATTAGGGTCGTATTCTATGGTTACGATTCTACCAGATATGTCTTTTTCATTCCGTCGAAAATAGATTTTACGGTATAGACGCTTATGACCTCCCCCTCTATGCCGTGCGGTAATGATTCCTCTGGCATTACGACCTTTACTACAACGATGCTGTCCATAGATCAAATTTTTTCGTGGATTGGATTTCACTTGACTGTTTACGGCTCCATTGCGTGTGCTCGGGGTAGAAGTTTTGTATAAATGTATCGCCGTGTTATTAAGTATTTTGCTTTAAGTTCTTTTCTCTATAAGAGGTGGAATAGAATAACCCGGTTGAAGCGTAATGATCATACGTCTGTAATGCATTGTATGTCCCATAATAGGTCCCATTCTTCTACCCTTTCCCGGGAGTCGATGACTATTCATAGCTATTACCTTGACACCAAAGAAGAGTTCGACCCAATGCTTTATTTCTGTCCTAGTTGATCCTGATTCGACATTAGAAGTATATTGATTGTTCCCCAATAACCGAATACTTTTTTCTGTAAATACTGCATATTTGATTCCATCCATAAATCCATTTTCTTCCCTATGAGTTCCAGTATCGATAAGAATTCTAGTTCTTACTGTTCATATGTTATGGTATGAATATACCATACCAATTCGTTATGTTATGTATGGATGATGAGATTCCATTGATACAGAGCCAATTCCAATAGACTTATGAAATTAAACGTTCCCGTTGGCGTGCATCCAGCAGGAATTGAACCTACGAATTTGCCAATTATGAGTTGGGCGCTTTAACCATTCAGCCATGGATGCTTAACAGAGATCATCGTGAATAACCAAATTCCAATTAAAATGAAATCTTTAGGAGGAATCAAATCAATGAAAGGACATCAATTCAAATCCTGGATCGTCGAATTGAGAGAGATATTGAGAGAGATCAAGAATTCTCACTATTTCTTAGATTCATGGATAAAATTCAATTCAGTGGGATCTTTCACTCACATTTTTTTCCATCAAGAACGCTTTATGAAACTTTTTGACCCCCGAATTTGGAGTATCCTACTTTCACGTGATTCGCAGGGTTCAACAAGCAATCGATATTTCATGATCAAAGGTGTAGTACTGCTTGTAGTAGCGGTCCTTATATCTCGTATTAACAATCGAAAGATGGTCGAAAGAAAAAATCTCTATTTGATGAGGCTTCTTCCTATACCTATGAATTCCATTGGACCCAGAAATGAGACATTGGAAGAATCTTTTTGGTCTTCCAATATCAATAGGTTGATTGTTTCGCTCCTGTATCTTCCAAAAGGGAAAAAGATTTCTGAGAGTTGTTTCATGGATCCGCAAGAGAGTACTTGGGTTCTCCCAATAAATAAAAAGTGTATCATGCCTGAATATAACCGGAGTTCGCGGTGGTGGAGGAACCGGATCGGAAAAAAGAGGGATTCTAGTTGTAAGATATCTAAAGAAACCGTAGCTGGAATTGAGATCTCATTCAAAGAGAAAGATAACAAATATCTGGAGTTTCTTTTTTTATCCTATACGCATGATCCGATCCGCAAGGACCATGATTGGGAATTGTTTGATCGTCTTTCTCCGAGGAAGAAGCGAAACATAATCAACTTGAATTCGGGACAGCTATTCGAAATCTTAGGGAAAGACTTGATTTGTTATCTCATGTCTGCTTTTCGTGAAAAAAGACTAATTGAAGGGGAGGGTTTCTTCAAACAACAAGGAGCTGAGGCAACTATTCAATCAAATGATATTGAGCATGTTTCCCATCTCTTCTCGAGAAACAACTGGGGTATTTCTTTGCAAAATTGTGCTCAATTTCATATGTGGCAATTCCGCCAGGATCTCTTCGTTAGTTGGGGGAAGAATCAGCACGAATCGGATTTTTTGAGGAACGTATCGAGAGAGAATTTTATTTGGTTAGACAATGTGTGGTTGGTAAACAAGGATCGGTTTTTTAGCAAGGTACGGAATGTATTGTCAAATATTCAATATGATTCCACAAGATCTATTTTCGTTCAAGTAAGGGATTCTAGCCAATTGAAAGGATCTTCTGATCAATCCATAGATCATTTCGATTCCATTAGAAATGAGGATTCAGAATATCCCACATTGATCGATCAAACAGAGATTCAGCAACTAAAAGAAAGATCGATTCTTTGGGATCCTTCCTTTCTTCAAACGGAACGTGAGAAGCAGATGAATAATCATCTGCTTCCGGAAGAAATCGAAGAATTTCTTGGGAATCCTACAAGATCAATTCGTTCTTTTTTCTCTGACAGATGGTCAGAACTTCATCTGGGTTCGAATCCTATTGAGAGGTCCACTCGAGATCAGAAATTTTTGAAGAAAAAACAAGATGTTTCTTTTGTCCCTTCCAGGCGATCGGAAAATAAGGAAATGGTTGATATATTCAAGATAATTACGTATTTACAAAATACCGTCTCAATTCATCCTATTTCATCAGATCCGGGATGTGATATGGTTCCGAAGGATGAACCGGATATGGACAGTTCCAATAAGATTTCATTCTTGAACAAAAATCCATTTTTTGATTTATTTCATCTATTCCATGACCGGAACAAAAGGGGATACACGTTACACCACGATTTTGAATCAGAAGAGAGATTTCAAGAAATGGCAGATCTATTCACTCTATCAATAACCGAGCCGGATCTGGTGTATCATAGGGGATTTGCCTTTTCTATTGATTCCTACGGGTTGGATCAAAAAAAATTCTTGAATGAGGTATTCAACTCCAGAGATGAATCGAAAAAGAAATCTTTATTGGTTCTACCTCCTCTTTTTTATGAAGAGAATGAATCTTTTTATCGAAGGATCAGAAAAAAATCGGTCCGGATCTACTGCGGGAATGATTTGGAAGATCCAAAACTAAAAACAGCGGTATTTGCTAGCAACAACATAATGGAGGCAGTCAATCAATATAGATTGATCCGAAATCTGATTCAAATCCAATGTAGCACCTATGGGTACATAAGAAATGTATCTAATCGATTCTTTTTAATGAATAGATCCGATCGCAACTTCGAATATGGAATTCAAAGGGATCAAATAGGAAACGATACTCTGAATCATATAACTATAATGAAATATACGATCAACCAACATTTATCGAATTTGAAAAAGAGTCAGAAGAAATGGTTTGATCCTCTTATTTCTCTTTCTCGAACCGGGAGATCCATGAATCGGGATCCTGATGTATATAGATACAAATGGTCCAATGGGAGCAAGAATTTCCAGGAACATTTGGAACATTTCGTTTCTGAACAGAAGAACCGTTTTCAAGTAGTGTTCGATCGGTTACGTATTAATCAATATTCGATTGATTGGTCCGAGGTTATCGACAAACAAGATTTGTCTAAGTCACTTCGTTTCTTTTTGTCCAAGTCACTTCTCTTTTTGTCTAAGCCACTTCGTTTCTTTTTGTCCAAGCCACTTCCCCTTTTCTTTGTGAGTATCGGGAATATCCCCATTCATAGGTCCGAGATCCACATCTATGAATTGAAAGGTCCGAATGATCAACTCCGCAATCAGTTGTTAGAATCAATAGGTGTTCAAATCGTTCATTTGAATAAATTGAAACCCTTCTTATTGGATGATCAT